ATACAATATCTCTTGGGCGAAACAGAGGATATCTCGATCAGGGGAGAGAACGGGTAAATCCCATATGACCCAATATGTCTGACAAGTCGCACTATACGTCAACCCAAACCGCATCTTCCTCTCCAGGACTCCGAAAAGGTACTTTTGGAACACCAATGGGCATTAAATTAAAGAAAAAAATTTAGTACTATACTTCACTTTAATATGGAAACGTAACAATCAATGGTTTATTGTCTTCATCCCTTTTTTCTCTTTATTCTATTTGATACATAGATTGGAAAGTTTATAGAGTAAGACAGAATGAATAAAGAAAAAATTGGAATGAAGAAATCGATCATTCGAATGATAAACAAGTATCTATCCATTCGTTCCCCAAAAATGGGACCAATCCTCCCATTGCGTATTGGTACTTATCGGGTATAGAATAGATCTGCTTCTCTTTGTTCTTACGAACAAAATTGTTCCGTTATTTTCACGTTATTTTCAATGGAATGGAATAAATATTAATCCTTTCTGATACGGAATCTACTGAAAAGGTTAGGTACATGGTTAGTATATATAGTCTTTTCCAATGCGATAAAATAAAGTGGCATAGTGTCTATTTTTCTTTGATAAAGAGGTATTTCCATGGGTTTACCTTGGTATCGTGTTCATACTGTCGTATTGAATGATCCCGGTCGATTGCTTTCTGTTCATATAATGCATACAGCTCTAGTTTCTGGTTGGGCTGGTTCGATGGCTTTATATGAATTAGCGGTTTTTGATCCCTCTGATCCCGTTCTTGATCCGATGTGGAGACAAGGTATGTTCGTTATACCCTTCATGACTCGTTTAGGAATAACCAATTCGTGGGGCGGTTGGAGTATTTCAGGAGGAACTATAACAAATCCGGGTATTTGGAGTTATGAAGGTGTGGCAGGGGCACACATAGTGTTTTCCGGTTTGTGCTTCTTGGCAGCTATCTGGCATTGGGTATATTGGGACCTAGAAATATTCTGTGATGAACGTACGGGAAAACCTTCTTTGGATTTGCCCAAGATCTTTGGAATTCATTTATTTCTCTCAGGGGTAGCTTGCTTTGGCTTTGGCGCATTTCATGTAACAGGTTTGTATGGTCCTGGAATATGGGTGTCCGATCCTTATGGACTAACTGGAAAAGTACAATCTGTAAATCCAGCGTGGGGCGCGGAAGGTTTTGATCCTTTTGTTCCGGGAGGAATAGCCTCTCATCATATTGCAGCGGGTACATTGGGCATATTAGCAGGCCTATTCCATCTTAGTGTTCGTCCGCCTCAACGTCTATACAAAGGATTACGTATGGGCAATATTGAAACTGTACTTTCCAGTAGTATCGCTGCTGTTTTTTTTGCAGCTTTTGTTGTTGCTGGAACTATGTGGTATGGTTCAGCAACTACCCCAATCGAATTATTTGGTCCTACTCGTTATCAGTGGGATCAGGGATACTTTCAGCAAGAAATATATCGAAGAGTTAGTGCCGGGCTAGCCGAAAATCTTAGTTTATCGGAAGCTTGGTCTAAAATTCCCGAAAAATTAGCTTTTTATGATTATATTGGTAATAATCCGGCAAAGGGGGGATTATTCAGAGCAGGCTCAATGGACAATGGGGATGGAATTGCTGTTGGATGGTTAGGACACCCCGTCTTTAGAGATAAAGAAGGGCGCGAGCTTTTTGTACGTCGTATGCCTACTTTTTTTGAAACATTTCCGGTAGTTTTGGTAGATGAAGACGGAATTGTGAGAGCTGATGTTCCTTTTAGAAGGGCAGAATCAAAGTATAGTGTTGAACAAGTAGGTGTTACTGTTGAGTTCTATGGTGGCGAACTTAATGGAGTAAGTTATTCTGATCCTGCTACTGTGAAAAAATATGCTAGACGTGCCCAATTAGGTGAAATTTTTGAATTAGATCGGGCTACTTTGAAATCCGATGGTGTTTTTCGTAGCAGTCCAAGGGGTTGGTTCACTTTTGGGCATGCTACGTTTGCTTTGCTCTTCTTTTTCGGACACATTTGGCATGGCGCTAGAACCTTGTTCAGAGATGTTTTTGCTGGTATTGATCCAGATTTGGATGCTCAAGTGGAATTTGGAGCATTCCAAAAACTTGGAGATCCAACTACAAGGAGACAAGTAGTCTGATACGACATTGTTGTGGTATCTTTCGCCTCTATTTTTTTTTATTTGACATTGGGTATCAGAGAAATCTTGACTTGAATCACCTTTCTTTGACTTTTTTTCTTTCTTTATATGATATGATAAATGATCCCAAATGAATAGGTGTGGAAGCTATAATTGTAAACCACGATCGAATCCATGGAAGCATTGGTTTATACATTCCTTTTAGTCTCGACTTTAGGGATAATTTTTTTCGCTATCTTTTTTCGAGAACCACCTAAGGTTCCGACTAAAAAAATGAAATAACCTTTCGAAATAATTTAATTGAAGTAATGAGCCTCCCATATTGGGAGGCTCATTACTTCAACTA